AAATAGGAGGTAGAACCAATAAAGATTTATTTTTCGATTCATCCCTGGAGTCGAATACCTCGTTCAAGAATTTTTTTTGATCCACTCCGTAGGAATCAATAGAAAAGGCAAAACCCTTATGATACACCAGACCCGGCTCGGTTATTGATAGAGTTAATAGATCTGCCACTTCTTGAAATCTCTCTTCTGATTCAAAATCGTGGTGCAGCGTGTATCCTCCCCTGTTCCGGTCATGGAATAGATGAAATAAATCAAAAAATGGATTTTGGTTCAAGAATGAAATCTTATTGGAACTGTCCATATCCGGTTCATCCTTCGGAACCATATCACATCCCGGATCTGATGAAATAGGATGAATTGAGACGATATTTTGTAAATACGTAATTATCTTGAATATATCAACCATTTCTTTATTTTCCGATCGCCTGGAAGGGACAAAAGAAACATCTTGTTGTTTCTTCAACAATTTCTGATCTCTGGTGGACCTCTCAGTAGGATTCGAACCCAGATGAAGTTCTGACCATCTGTCAGAGAAAAAAGAACGAATTGATCTTGTAGGATTCCCAAAAAATTCTTCGATTTCTTCCGGAAGCAGATGATTATTCATCTGCTTCTCACGTTCCGTGAATAGCCGGGACATTGAGGAATATCCAGAAAGGCATTTCGGGAATCGGTCTGATTCTATCTCTGTTCGTTCCGTTTGAAGAAAGGAAGGATCCCAAAGAATCGATCTTTCTTTTAGCTGTTGAATCTCTCTTTGATTGATCAATGTGTGATATTCCGAATCCTCATTACTAATGGAATCGAAATGATCTATGGATTGATCAGAAGATCCTTTCAATTGGCTAGAATCCGTTACTTGAACGAAAATAGATCTTGTGGAATCATATTGCATATTTGACGATACATTCCATACCCTGCTAAAAAAGCTAAAAAACCGATCCTTGTTTACCAACCACGCATTGTCTAACCAAATCCAATTCTCTCTCGATACGTTCCTAAAAAAATCTGATTCATGCGGATTCTTCTCCCAACTAACGAAGAGATCTTGGCGGAATTGCCACATATGAAATTGAGCACAATTTTGCAAAGAAATACCCCACTTGTTTCTCGAGAAGAGATGGGAAACATGCTCAATATCATTTGATTGAATAGTTGACCCAGTTCCTTGTTGTTTGAAGAAACCCTCCACTTCAATTGGTCTTTTTTCACGAAAAGAAGACGTGAGATAACAAATCCAGTGTTTCACTAAGATTTCGAATAGCTGTCCCGAACTCAAGTTGATTATGTTTCGCTTCTTTCTCGGAGAAAGACGATCAAACAATTCCCAATCATGGTCCTTGCGGATCGGATCATCCATATAGGATACAAAAGGAGACTCCAGATATTTGATATCTTTATCTTTGAATGAGATCTCAATTCCAACTACGGTTTCATTAGATATCTTACAACTAGAATCCCTCTTTTTTCCGACCCGGTTCCTCCACCACCGCGAACCCCAGTTAGATTCAGGCATGATACACTTTTTAGTTATTGGGAGAATCCAAGTACTCTCTTTCGGATCCATGAAACAACTCTCAGAGATCTTTTTCCCTTTTGGAAGATACAGGAGCGAAACAATCAACCTATTGATATTGGAAGACCCAAAAGATTCTTCCAATGGATCATTTCTGGGTCCAATGGAATTCATAGGTATAGGAAGAAGCCCCATCAAATAGATATTTTTTCTTTCGACCATATTTCGATTGTTAATACGATATATAAGGACCACTACTACAAGCAGTACTACACCTTTGATCGTGAAATATCGATTGCTTGTTGACCCCTGTGAATCGCGTGAAAGTAGGATACTCCAAATTCGGGGGTCAAAGAGTTTCATAAAACGTTCTTGGTGGAAAAAAATGTGAGTGAAAGATCCCACCGAATCGAATTTGGTCCACGAATCTAAGAAATAGTGAGAATTCTTGATCTCTCTCAATATCTCTCTCAATTCGAAGATCCAGGATTTAAATGGATGTCGTTTTGCTGCTTCCTGCTTCATTGATTCCTCCTAAGGATTTCATTTCAATTGGAATTTGGTTATTTACGATATATGATAATCCCCGTTACGCATCCATGGCTGAATGGTTAAAGCGCCCAACTCATAATTGGCAAATTCGTAGGTTCAATTCCTGCTGGATGCACGACAACGGGAACGCTCAATACGTCTATTGGAATTGGCTCTGTATCAATGGAATCTCATCATCCATACATAATGAATTGGTATGGTATATTCATATCATAACATATGAACAGTAAGAAGTAGAATTCTTATCGATACTGGAACTCATAGGGAATAAAATAGATTTATGGATGGAATCAAATATGCAGTATTTACAGACAAAAGTATTCGGTTATTGGGGAACAATCAATATACTTCTAATGTCGAATCAGGATCAACTAGGACAGAAATAAAGCATTGGGTCGAACTCTTTTTTGGTGTCAAGGTAATAGCTATGAA